TAGATTGGTGCAGAATTTTCATTCTTTGTCCATTCTTTCCCAGTATTTTCCATACCATAGAATATTTGGATTAGGAATAGAGAATCTATATCAAAGAAAGGTCGAACCGTTGGACTAATGGTATCAATTGTTATTTGATATATTGTGGTCAGTAACGTTGGTGAATTAGGTGAAGTGTACGGAAAGAGAGGGATTCGAACCCTCGGTAAACAAAAGCCTACATAGCAGTTCCAGTGCTACGCCTTCAACCACTCGGCCATCTCTCCTACATAATGATTACGGTCCAGAAACCAAGTGAATAGTGAATCATTTATATTCTATTTTTGAATAGGTATGTACACTCTATTTTAACTAAATAAAAATAGAAAAACTTTTCAGCAAAGATAAACCTTCCCTCAAGGCTGGGGGATAAAGAATTTTTTTTTGTGTCATTGATTGTAAAAAAAAAATATTAAAAATAAGAAATAAAGATATATCTATTCATGTTTGCGAAAATGGTACTCCCGACCCTTTCTTTCCTACCAGATTAAATCACTAACGAATACACGGGTCGATCCATTTTTTTAGACTATGTTTAATGGATACTTTTCGATTTCGTTATGATTCTATTTAAAATATTATTAGATTTTCATAAAAATTCGAAAATAAATTTTCGGTTTTAGATCTTTCAACAACAAACCTTTACGCCACTCCACAGGTTTAGGTTTATTCCCAATTCGTGAAACGCTCCGGGGTTTTTTATATTTGATTATACGGCGTATACTTGTTATACACATAACACAAAAAGGACGTTTATTCATTCTATTTTCATCTTTAGATCATGATTCAATCAAAACTTATCGAATTATCCCAATCTGTTTAGGAGAAATTCTTTGATTCTTCAACTGCGATGAAATCGTAATACTTCCCTTCATTCTTATACGACTATAATTTACATTTGGACGAAATCCAATCGAATTCAAATATTTCGTAGTTTTGATTGATTCCTGTCAAAACAATTTGAGTAGAAGGTCTTCTTTAATGAGTCTGTTTTTATGTTATTTCGTACTGTACAATTCCTTTTTTTGTGGGATTCTTTTCTCACGAAAGTTAATTAAAAGAAATTATAGAATGGATTTCTGCCTATGTCTAGATCTCGAATAAATGGAAATTTTATTGATAAGACCTTTTCAATTGTAGCCAATATCTTATTACGAATAATTCCGACAACTTCGGGAGAGAAAGAGGCATTCACTTATTATAGGGATGGTGCGATTTGATTCTTTTTTTTTTTCTTTTTTTTTTACCGTTCTCAGTCTTAGGAGAAAGACACATTATTCAGAATAAAAAGAAAAAAAATTATTGAAATAAATCTACGCTTGTTGAAGGTGAAGTTTCGTTTGTAAATAAAACAAGCAAGCCCTTCTGTCGTGTATCCCCGATTAATGCAACCTCAGATGCTTCAATTATCGATTTGAGAGTATTGAGCGAGGGGTTATAACCTATGGGTTAGGTCAAACTTAGTCCACTAGTACCAATAGGAGGCATAGAGGAAGAGGCACTACTCCTAGGAATCAACAACACGAAAACTTTGTTATAAATTATACCTTTTCCTTATCAGGACCGGGGCTAACAAGAATGGTTGGGACAACAAGCATCCATCTCGTTCGTATTTTGGATACCCGTATAACCATCGAAGACTGTTGAAGTGACTAATTCCCGGAAATTCAGAGGCGTTAAAGACAAAGAAATTGTTGGAGTCACCCTTTTTTATCTAGTACCAACACCTGTGATATTAAGGAAAGATCTTTTACAAGAAGGTTGGCTAGTTATTTCTTGTAAAAACACCAGCCCCGCTCAGTTTATAATGAGACTATTTCAATCTTTTTTGATTTCATGTAATAGATTATTCTCATTATGCACATAAGGGAGGAGCCGTATGAGATGAAAATCTCATGTACGGTTCTGAAACGGAGATTCTTTGAATCGAAAGACGACCGTAACGAATGTCGGCTCAATCCGAAGGAAATTATGCAGAAGCTTTACAGAATTATTATGAAGCTATGCGACTAGAAATTGATCCCTATGATCGAAGTTATATACTCTATAACATAGGACTTATCCACACGAGGAATGGAGAACATACGAAAGCTTTGGAATATTATTTTCGTGCACTAGAGCGGAACCCATTCTTACCACAAGCTTTTAATAATATGGCCGTGATCTGTCATTACGCGCGACTATCTCCACTATAGAAATAAAAAGGAAGAGCAAGTTAATAAATACTAAGAAAAAAAAAAAAATAGGCTTTCTACATATGTATCGTCCAAAACAACGATTTTTATCAGCTGTAGTAAATAAATAAACTTCATTTTCATTTTATAGAAGCCAAAATATGAAGAAATAGGTATGCCTAGATACTTTATTCTATGGATAAAGGGTCCAATTGAAGAGGAAGCACCGTAAAGATCAATTCGTGAGGTTGGGGGCCGATACAATAAGAACTGCTTACTTATCTCAT